GAGTCGGGCCTATATGACATGACGATCAATAAAAATACTCTAAAACTCCACCTTTGTCATATATTCCATACATAAGACTAGATAGATATCATATTCCTAGAATATAATTCACTTTGAAGATGCCTTGGTGGTGAAATGGTAGACACGCGAGACTCAAAATCTCGTGCTAAATAGCGTGGAGGTTCGAGTCCTCTTCAAGGCATAATATTGAGATCTCTTATTGAATAGGAATAAGTTCGCCAGTCGAAGTTTTGGTTATCTTATCTATCTAATGAATGGAGAGTCCATTTTTCTGTACTTATTGGTCGTGAATATCTGAATAGGACAAACCACTCTTTGTTTGCTTCAGAACAAAACAATTAGAGTTAGGCTCGGTCAACGGGAATCTGTATTATCTATACTATATTAGGGGATCCTTTCAATTGAAAGATCCCCATATCCACTTGAGATAACGAGAAAGAAAGTATCTATTTTATTTAGTTATTCAGTTAAACCAATCATTCGTTATTGGAACAGATAGTAACAACCATCTCCTCCGGGAAAAGCCATCTTTTTCTCAACAATGTCTTTGTAATTTGAGCCAATAGGGTTCCATTAGATAGGAACAGATTTGATAAATATTGATAACTCTCGGATAGAGTAGTAGAACGAAACAATTCATTTGAGAATGAACTATTGGTTCTAAACTGTCTCTGTCGATCAATCAACAATTCGAAATTCTGTTCTGGCATATTCTTCCTAAACCAGCGTTTATTTAGATATTTCCAATAAATTTTTTTTGTTTGGCAAGTCAAAAGTATATTTGACATCTCCTCATCTGCAACCAATTCTCGATGTGAAAACACAGATACAGAAGGATCATCTTGGAATAGCAAAAAGAGTGGATCCGAGGGGTCCCAAATGAATTGGCTTATTCGAAAAACGCCTTGTTCTTTGAAAGATCTATTTTGTGTTTGGTACTCCATGGTTCCATCCTGCAAGAACTCCGAATCATTCTCTTGAAGCTCACCCTCTTCATCATAAATGATCTGCTTGTCCCAAAATGACCTTTCCCAATAGGGAAATCCGAATTCATTGGACCTTTCGATACAATCATCAAATAGAAATTCCCAAGGGCGCCATATTCTAGGAGCCCAAACTATGTGATTCAATAAATCCTCCTCTAGCGGGTCGAGGACTCCTTCCCCTTCTTCGAACCCCGATTCATATTTTTCATAGAGAAATCTATGATCAAGGATAGAACGAGATCCATTTTGAATCATATTGATAGGATTCCTTGGTTCGGGCCTAAGAAGAAATGTTACTTCATCATTTTCAAAAGGACTTCCTGTCTGTGAGGATCCCAGCAGAGCACCTTCTATTTCTAATAGGCCATGAACTAGATCAGAATCATTAGAAAGGAGTCTATAAGAAGTGATACCATCATTTTTTTCATTAGGTCCGGTTAGAGACCAAAGGTTTTGAGCGACGGATCCGGCAGAACAACTCAAAAGATAAAGAAGTATCGTTAATTTCTTCATGCTTGTTCCAAGTTCCAAGTACAATTTGTACAAATCAGAATCTACCCCGTTACATGATTTCTTCTTCATATAGATAGATATAGGATCTATGGAAAAATTACTTAGAAGTAGATTTTGTGAAACAGCCCTTCCTATCTGATAGAAAAGTATACCATGATCCTGAACCGATCTTATCTGAGATCTAAAATCCCAAGTTTGTCTATGAAGAGCGTATCTAATTATATTAGTGTCTATAATGGATTTTTTTTGTATAATACTAATCGATAGCGCCTCATTGGTAAGTGCTACAAGATCTCGTACATTAGAACCCAGAGTTATGGACCCGCATCCATTAGTATCGAATATTTTCTTTTCCAAGTGAAAACCCCGCGTACGAGCAAGACTGAAAAAGTGCTTTCTTTGTTGTGGAATAAGAAGCCTTCGTATTTTAATACACGTATTTAATTTATTCGGAGCTATTAGAGCGGGATCCACTTTTTGCGGAATATGAGTCGAAGCAATAACAAGAATATTTCTAGTAGAAGATTTTTCAGAATCCCTGGAAAGAGAGTTCACTAATAGACCCAGGGATAAGTCATTCGACTCATTCCCATCCAGATCATGAATGTTCGGAATCCAAATTATGCAAGGAGACATTGCTTTTGCTAATTCGAATTGAAGCGTGAGAAAAAATCGGTCTATTTCTGGTATGATATCCTCAGGTATCGGATAGTCCATACTTAGAAACTCCAAATGGCTATCATAGTTACGGTCGAGATAGTCACTATCATACCTATCCAAATTATAACTATCCTCGTTTCTAGGTAAAAGACTGTAAATGGTACCCTCTCTCTCATCAAAAAGATCGTCATCGTCTTCATCAAAAAGATCATTAATATCAAAACCTTTAGGATAGTTATCCAGGAACTTGTTTACAGATACTGTAATGAAAGGAACATAGGAGTTTGTCGCTAGATATTTGACCAAATAGGATCGTCCAGTTCCTATAGAACCTATCACTAAAATACCCCGAGGAGGGGATAGGGCTAAGCGGAGCGAAAAGGGTTTTCCATGAGATGGGAAATCCAAAAGGTTAGCTCCACACGGGGTTTCTGAATAAGTGATTGTCTGATAATGAGCGAGGAATATCCGTCTTTCTGCTAAGCAGGATGTATTGAACTCATAATTTAGTAGATTTTTTTTATGAATGTCAATTAAATTTCGTAAGTAAATTGTTCCCGGTTGCTCAATCATTTGATAACCAGAGTTATTCTTTGATAAACGATCACTATTAGTCAGACTCCATAAAATTTGATCAATCCTTTTTTCTGTCGTTAAGGTAGAGAACTGAACCATGAATTCCCTTTCTTTATCAGCAATGAAATCACTGTTCAAGATCCAGGATTCTATTTTATCATGAACCCAATCACTATTCAGATTTTTTCTTTTTCTTATCAAGGTATAGATCGCTTTACTTGTATGACTTAAATGTCTAGTATTTCTCAAAAACGCGATTCGATTGATGGGATTTGGTAGAATCCTTATGAGATCGATGAGATTCAAATCTTTCTTCTTCGAACGTATGGATTTGACCACATAAGCGGGATCACCACCCCTTGGCATGTTGCCAGCAGAAGCCGAACCTCGTCTTTCTTCTAGAAAATTTCCTAATTGTTTCAGAGCAACGAGAAACATATCCTTTAACCCAAAAGAATTCAGTTCTGATATAGGATACCTATCCAGAAGTTTTTCCAACTCAATCATGTATGATGGAATCATCAAAGATTTGACTTCTTCGAACTCTGTCTGTAACTCATTAGAGAATCGAGAAACAAAGACAAGATGTGTCTGAACGAGATATCCGATAACAAGAAGAAGGATAAGGATTAAAACGAAGAACTCCCTCAGATGGGTCGATATCAATGGTGACTCATTTTCCAAAATATCTTCGCACACGTGCACAAGAAAATTGTGTCGACACTTACTCGAAATCTCACTTATAGGATTCCGTGGTGAAAGACACAATTTTTCCCGAAGAATTCGCTTGGATCCATCCCTAATATCATGAAAAATGGATACAAATTGTTGAAATTTAGGACTCCTACGTAGTACCACCAATAGGTCTAAAAAAGTATCTAAAAATATTAAATTTAGATATTCATGTCCTGTCCGGGTAAGTAACAATTGTATTATATATGGTTGGAATTGCTTCAATTTTGAGAGAGTTGAAAAAACACTATTTCTTTGATAGTTTCTATACATCGGCCCTTTTTCAAAGCATTTTGTTAAACAAGGACTGTGGTTTTTTCTCTTTTTGGATCGTAAATATTTCCCAGAATCTTTTGTTAAACAAGGACTGTGGTTTTTTCTCTTTTTGGATCGTAAATATTTCCCAGAATCTTTTGTTAAACAAGGACTGTGGTTTTTTCTCTTTTCGGATCGTAAATATTTCCCAGAAAAATCTTTCTCAGAATATTTAGTATAAATCCAATATCGATTATAAAACAAATACATCATCTGTGACTTTAATTTGAGATACTCATGGTTCTTCCCTTCTGAATCATCAATTCCAGTAAGAACATACTTAATAAAATCATAATTACAGGACCTTACCGCATATTGATTATTAAAGAATTGAAGTCGATGTGCTTTTAAAAAAGAGGATATCAATGAACTTCTATGAAATGGTTTCAGGGGATTCCGCCAATTCTCTTGATCGTGACATATCATTGAGAAATCCATGTTATAAAAAGATTTCCTGCGCTTCTTCTTCTCTTCTTCTTTTTTTTTCTTCTTTCTAGTATGGAATGATATCCAATTTTCTCTCTTATTGAACAAAAATGGTGATATTGTTCCTTCATTGAAGGATAATTTTGATTTTTTAGAAGTATAAAAGTCATCCAATAAGAAGGGTTTCCTTTTTTTCAAATGAACGATTTGAAGACCTATTGATTCTAACAACTGATTCCCAAGTGGATCATTCGGACGTTTCAATTCATACACGTGGATCTCGGACCTATGAACAGGGATATTACCGAAACTCACAAAGAAAAAAGGAAGTGAGTTAGACAAAAATGGAAGAAACTTGGACAAAAAGAAATAAAGTGAGTTAGACAAAAATGGAAGAAACTTGGACAAAAAGAAATAAAGTGACTTAGACAAATCTTTTTTGTCAATAACCTCAGACCAATCAATAACCTCAGACCAATCAATCGAATATGCATTCATATGTAATCGATCGAACACTACTTGAAATCGATTGAACACTACTTGAAAACGGCTATTCTGCTCAGAAATGAAAAGGTCCAATTGTTCCTGGAAATTCTTACTCCCATTGGACCATTTGTATTTATATGCATTTGTATCCTTATTCATAGATCTCTCGGTTTGATAAATCAAAATAAGAGGCCATTTCTTCTGGTTTTTTTTCCAATTTGAGAAATGTTGGTTGATCGTGTATTTCCTTGTAGGTCTATGATTAAAAATATTTTTTCCTATTTG